TTCTTCTTTTCTGTTCAATAAAAAAAAATGAACAATTATAAATTATAATTCTATAGGGTTTAATAAAAATTAAATGAATCTTTTGATAAAATTGCTATGCTTAGTGTGTGACTCGTTGGTTTTTTGAGGGTTAGTATAAAAACCAGCCCCATAGTATAAACAAATAACTATAGAAGTAATAACCAACTCATCACTTCGTATTATCTGGATCCAAAGAACCAGTCAAGATATGATATATTGTTCATATTGTTGTAGCAACTGAAATCTTTTTTAATTTATTAAAAAATCTGCTTCTAAATTGTTAATAATAAAAAAAAGAAAGGGTATGGATAAATGGAAGGATGAGAGGAAGAAAGAAAATATTGATGATATATAATTCCAATATGTAAGGTCTATGAGTCATCTCATAAAAAATCTGTGTAATAAAGCATCAATACGGATTCATCATTAAATGGATCTGCTCATCGAACAAAAAATAAAGAGCTTCGAGCCAATAAAGACTAAGAATATTGACTCAAGAACTAATAGCTCCATTGTAGAATTCAGACCTAACCATTAAATAAGAAGCGATGGGAACGACGGAACCTGTGAATTCAAAAGATTCTATGAAAATGAATTTGAATGATTCATTGATCGGGATGGCGGAACCGACCAGAGACCAATTCATCTATTCGGAAAAGTTATGAACGAATGATAGAACTGAAATAGAAATGTAAAGAGTAAATATTCGCCCGCGAAAACTTTATTTTCTTGGATTGCTAAATTTGGGTCAATCCAATACGATAAAGAGTAAAACAAAAAAAAGATTCCTTTTAAGATTCTAATATCGATAAATAGAAGAAAAAATAGTTTAGTTATAGTTATTAATATTAATAGTTATTAATATATATATTTAATTTCATTATTATTATTATATATATCTATACAAACAAAATAGACAAATCAAGATATACAAATTAATAAGATTTGATCTAGATTAAATGAAATCCATGATTCAGTTATTAAAATTAAATATAAATACATCTATGCATAATATTATATCTGAATAGAATTCAAATTGAACTCAAAATCTTTAATTTGAATTTATTTTATTCGCGAGGAGCTGGATGAGAAGAAACTCTCACGTCCGGTTCTGTAGTAGAGATGGAATTCAAAACAAACCATCAACTATAACCCCAAAAGAACCAGATTCCGTAAACAACATAGAGGAAGAATGAAGGGAATATCTTATCGAGGTAATACTATTTGTTTTGGTAAATACGCTCTTCAGGCACTTGAACCCGCTTGGATCACATCTAGACAAATAGAAGCAGGTCGACGAGCAATGACACGAAATGCACGTCGCGGTGGAAAAATATGGGTTCGTATATTTCCAGATAAACCGGTTACAGTAAGACCCGCAGAAACACGTATGGGTTCAGGTAAAGGCTCTCCCGAATATTGGGTAGCGGTTGTTAAACCAGGTCGAATCCTTTATGAAATGGGTGGAGTAACAGAAACTATAGCCAGAAGGGCTATTTCAATAGCAGCGTCCAAAATGCCTATACGAGCTCAATTTATCATTTTGGGATAAAAAAGAAATAGGCCTTACTTAAAAACTTAAAAATAGTGGGTGCAGGTTTCTTTTTTTGGACAAATAATATTTCTTTTTTTCTTCGACCTTTGTATTGTAAAAAACAGATAAAAAAATGATATGATTCAACCTCAAACCCATTTGAATGTAGCAGATAACAGCGGGGCTCGAGAATTGATGTGTATTCGAATCATAGGAGCTAGCAATCGTCGATATGCTCATATTGGTGACGTTATTGTTGCTGTGATCAAAGACGCAGTTCCAAACATGCCTCTAGAAAGATCAGAAGTGGTCAGAGCTGTAATTGTCCGTACTTGTAAAGAACTTAAACGTGACAACGGTATGATAATACGATATGATGACAATGCTGCAGTTGTGATTGATCAAGAAGGAAATCCAAAAGGAACTCGAGTTTTTGGTGCGATTGCCCGAGAATTGAGACAGTTCAATTTTACTAAAATAGTTTCATTAGCTCCCGAGGTATTATAAAATAAGACCACGATATGGTTATAGTAGGGTATTTAAAAGAAATAGATTAAGATTCATTTAGTAGATTTTCTCTCACGTATATACCTTTCAAAATTAATATTTATAAACAAACACGTAAAAAAAAAAAAAAGAAAAACATGTTGATTATATCGAAATTTGGAGGCACCAATAATTTTAATTAATCATGAGTAGTGATACTATTGCTGACATAATAACTTCTATACGAAATGCCGATATGTATAGAAAAAGCGTGGTTCGAGTAGCATCTACTAATATCAGCCAAAGTATTGTTAAAATACTTTTACGAGAGGGTTTTCTCGAAAATGTGAGAAAACATCGAGAGAACAACAAATATTTTTTGGTTTTAACCCTACGACATAGAAGGAATAGGAAAAGGACTTATAGAAATCTTTTAAATTTAAAACGGATAAGTCGGCCGGGTCTACGAATCTATTCTAACTATCAAAGAATTCCTAGAATTTTAGGTGGGATGGGGGTTGTAATTCTTTCTACTTCTCGAGGTATAATGACAGACCGAGAGGCTCGACTAGAAAGAATAGGCGGAGAAATTTTGTGTTATATATGGTAATCTTTCTAATATCCGATATGAAACTTCTTTTTTGTGAAAAAGAAAAGAGAAGGGGTGGGTTCTCTAATAGGGTTCTTCCTCCACTAGTTGATACTTCAAGGGGGTTTTACCTGGAATGAAAGAACAAAAATGGATTCATGAAGGTTTAATTACTGAATCGCTTCCCAACGGTATGTTCCGGGTTCGTTTAGATAATGAAGATATGATTCTAGGTTATGTTTCAGGAAAGATCCGACGTAGTTTTATACGGATACTGCCAGGAGATAGAGTAAAAATTGAAGTAAGTCGTTATGATTCAACCAGAGGTCGTATAATTTATCGACTCCGCAACAAAGATTCGAAAGATTAGGTGTTTTTTAACTTCACCATTTCTTTCGTAGGAATACGATTCGAAATCGAAAATTTCAAGAAACTTATTTTCTTCCAAAAAGTGGATTCAAAATTAAAGTAAGGAGTGGCAAATATGAAAATAAGAGCTTCCGTTCGTAAAATTTGTGAAAAATGTCGACTAATCCGTCGTCGGGGACGAATTATAGTAATTTGTTCCAACCCAAGACATAAACAAAGACAAGGATAATCAAACTCGTTAAAGACCTGATATACAAATAGGGAATCTGTTTTGACATGAAATGGATATATCCATATATCTCTGACTCAAATTTATGAGATCATAAAATATGGCAAAAGCTATACCGAAAAGGGGTTCACGTGGACGTATTGGTTCACGTAAGAGTACACGTAAAATACCAAAGGGGGTTATTCATATTCAAGCAAGTTTCAATAATACCATTGTGACTGTTACAGATGTACGCGGGCGGGTGGTTTCTTGGTCCTCTGCCGGTACTTGTGGCTTCGGAGGTACAAGAAGAGGGACACCGTTTGCTGCTCAAACCGCAGCGGCAAATGCTATTCGTGCAGTAGTAGATCAAGGTATGCAACGAGCAGAAGTCATGATTAAAGGTCCAGGTCTCGGAAGAGACGCAGCATTACGAGCTATTCGCAGAAGTGGTATACTATTAACTTTCGTACGGGATGTAACCCCTATGCCACATAATGGCTGTAGACCCCCGAAAAAAAGACGTGTGTAGAAATAAAAAAGGAAGATATTTGAATAGTAAGAGAAACAAGAGAAATAAATGATTCAATGATCTGATCAAATAATATTATTATGGTTCGAGAGAAAATAACAGTATCTACTCGGACACTACAGTGGAAGTGTGTTGAATCAGCAGCAGACAGTAAGCGTCTTTTTTATGGACGCTTTATTCTGTCTCCGCTTATGAAAGGTCAAGCAGACACAATAGGCATTGCGATGCGAAGGGCTTTGCTTGGAGAAATCGAAGGAACATGTATCACACGCGCAAAATCTGAGAAAATATCACACGAATATTCTACGATAACGGGTATTCAAGAATCAGTACATGAAATTTTAATGAATTTGAAAGAAATCGTATTGAGAAGTAATCTCTATGGAACTTGTGAGGCGTCTATTTGTGTCAGAGGCCCTGGATATGTAACTGCTCAAGATATCATCTTACCGCCTTATGTAGAAATCGTCGATAATACACAGCATATAGCTAGCTTGACAGAACCCATTGAGTTGGTTATTGGATTACAAATAGAGAAGAATCGCGGATATCTTATAAAAGCGCCAAATACCTTTCAAGATGGAAGTTATCCTATAGATCCTGTATTCATGCCTGTTCGAAATGCGAATCATAGTATTCATTCTTATGAAAATGGTAACAAAGAAATACTATTTCTCGAAATATGGACAAATGGAAGTTTAACTCCTAAAGAAGCACTTCACGAAGCCTCCCGGAATTTGATTGATTTATTGATTCCCTTTTTACATACCAAAGAAGAAAATCTAAATTTAGAGGACAATCAACACATGTTTCCTTTACCCCCTTTTACCTTTTATGATAAATTGGCTAAACTAACAAAAAATAAAAAAAAAATGGCGTTGAAATCGATTTTTATTGACCAATCAGAATTGCCTCCCAGGATCTATAATTGTCTCAAAAGGTCCAATATATATACATTGTTGGACCTTTTGAATAACAGCCAAGAAGATCTTATGAAAATGGAGCATTTTCGCATAGAAGATGTCAAACAAATTTTAGAGATTCTAGAAAAAAATTTCGTAATTGATTTACCGAAAAATAAGTTTTAAATCCATTGGATTTTTTTCATGTTTTTTTTTAGAAAAAGGCCAAAAAAAGGGTTTTGAATATTTAGGACAATTCATATAGATATTCGGAATCAGCATAGATTCATAATTTAATTGAATAGATGTATCTAGGGAGAATTCACTTTGAAGCGACTGTTCCCTAGATACATACGTCG